CGGAGACAAAATAGGAAAGGTGATTTCACTATATTTTTGACCAGGAACAGGACCTATTACAAGAATATTTTTTTTAGTAGGACGATAACTCTGAAAAGAAAGATTCCCCATCTTTTCTTTCATTTCCGGAGAAATACGATCAGAGGGTGCTAATTCGAATCCTTCAGGTAAAATAAGAACGGCCCCCACATTCAAAGATCCCCGTTTCCCATTAGAAAGAACCTGTTTCAGTTGGATATCATAGGGAATTCTAACAACTGCTTCAAATACAGTATCTGGAAGTACCGCTTGTGGAACCTCAATATCCACGGGCTTATTGGCTAAATGACAATTGGCGCATACAATACGCCCAGTAGCTTCTCGTGGATTCTCATAGCCCTGTTGTGCAAAAATAGGATATGCATGTGAAATAGATGTCCGAGTTATTACATATATAAATATAATGACCGATACGAAAATGGATCGAGTCATCTGTTCCTTTATCCAAGAAAAGATATTTCTATTTTGCATGGTCCAATCATTGATCCCGAAAATTTCTACAATAAATTGGGTAGGTTGCTAGTAGAGTTCCCTATCCACGATTCTGCTATTTTACTGGGATCCAGGAGTCATTTCCTGGATCGGTAGAAACCTAAAAAAAAAAGTAACATTTTGAATGGTTTGTTTATGTACGAAGTAAAAACATTATGATTAGATTTATATCAGTGGATCATTTTTAGTCATTCATTGAATGATAAATGACTACAAGTGACGGAGATACACGATTTAAATAACGGAAGATCAAATATTTTAAAATTGTATCTAGAATGACTGGAAAGGTGGAAACAAGACCAGATATAATTTGATTATTATGAGAAAATCCAAAATCCTTGTAAACAGAACCAATCATTAGTTCCCAACCATGAGGCGAGTGGAATCCAATACATAAATCCGTTAATAAAAGAATAGAAAAAGCTTTTATTGTGTCGCTTAAGTTATAGATAAATTTCCGAACCCAAGAATTAATAATACAAAGTTCTTCATTACCCAGAATAGAATAACTGCTTAGAATAGCGAAGCTTATTATATTTGTCGAAAAATGTAAAATGGTATGGATATGATCCTCATTGTACATTTTGACCAATTGAATCGTTTCTTTGTGTATTCCTATATGAAGCTTTTGTATATATGTATCGGGGTACTCCTTTATCATTTCGTCCAAAATGAAGAGTTCTTCTAATTCTATGAATTTTTCCAGAACGTTCTTTTCTTGAATATAATTCAAAAAAACTTCGGATTGCCCAGCATTCCACCAATTAGTAACCAAAGATTCCATACTTTTATTAAATGAGAAAGAAATCCACCAGGGCAAAAAAACTATAGATGTAAGATATAGAAGTGGGTTGAATGCTTTCTTTTTTGGCATTTTTAATCTGTGAATTGTTAATGAAATCACCTCATTCCTCGATTCTATCCAATCTGATATTTCCATGAAATATGAGTTCTATAACAAACAAGGTATTGAATCCATAGACCCCCTCCCTTTATTTAAATTGAATTAATGGGTAGTCCTTAGATTAGATCTATCTGGAAACAATATATTTTTTTTTTATGTCTTCATTCGAAGCAATTCTATCCTTTCGATGAATGCCCTAATGAGCCACTTCAAGTCAAGAAATGCATATTTTTCAGATTTCGAGACAAAACAAAAACAGAATTTAATTACAAGATACGATCCATCTATATCTAACATATCAATTAAAAAATATTGGACCCCAAAAATATAAAGTATGAAAGTATGTATATAGTCTTAGTTTTTCGGATATATACGATGAATCCATACTTAAGTATACTTGTTCCTAGTATGAAAAAATGAAGTTGATTTCCATATACAACCCATCAAAAAGTTTTGGTGGAAAAAGCGCTTTGTTTTCTGTTTTCTGGTTGTTTCACATGCGTCTGCTTTTGTTTTGATCGAATGAGCGACCTGAAAAAACAAAACAGAAGTTAAGTTTTTATATAACAACAAATAAAATTCCTGAGGTCCTTACTCAATGCTGCGAAAGAATTCATTCTTCAATTCATTTCAAAATACTTCAATTGGTACGCGCAAAAAATAGGCCAATTCCGCAGCCTTTTGTTCAATTTCTCGTGGAGTAAAATTCTCATCAGTACGAGTCAAAGGAATGGCACCCTGGCCTCTGATTTCCATATAAAGTACACGCCGGGAATAAATACCTTCTTTAACCTCTATTCTAATCGACTGAATATCTCTCATAAGGAATCGAAGAAAGATTCGACGATTTCTTCCAGGGAATCCCCAACGAAAAATACACACTATTCCTTTTTTTCTATCAAATCTATCATAACCACTACCCACATTCCACGAAATTGTGCACCACAAATAGGAGCTAATGAACAGACCTGCGATCCCATAGAAAGACATCACGATCCCTTGTGGGAAAAAAAGGATTTGCTGAGAAGGAAATAAGGATATCAGATTCTTACCAAGGTAACTAGAAGTTCCAACCAATAAGAATCCCAGTGAACCTAAAAAAAGGATACAGGCCCAGCAGAAATTACTTGTTTTTCGAGACCCCATTATAAGTTCTATCCATATATGTTCTGATCGCCAGTTCATACTAGATCCAGTTGTTTAATTTTATTGAAATTTAGAGAATAACCAAAATTTGACTTTCTTTTTTTTGTTCCCGAAGCAACTCTTATCAACTAGCACTCTTATTATGATGTGAACCATTAGGAGTAATTCTCGGTTAGATATAAAAAAAGGATCCCCTTCATATAATCCCACTATAGATATCTACATACATAGAGATATTTTTACTTTCCATTTCATACATCTGCGGACCCTTTTTTAATTTTGAATATAGATATAGTATAGATATAATCTATCTATCCCCATATATCATGCCATGATGTTTCGACGCGCATAATAACTCTTTCATTTGTGTTCGTAAAAATCCACATGTTGTATCCTATGTCCACTAAATTAAATAGATAGATAAATTTAATAGATAAATTTAAATAGATATCCGTATTATATTATGACCCAAGTCCGAGTCTTGAAAAAAAAAAATGAACGAGATTTGATCCCGTCGAATCTAGATAATCTTGTTTTTTTGAACATGAAGAGATAGGGAAGCCATTGCAATTGCCGGAAATACTAGACCCACTAAAGGCACAAAAAAAGAGGGTAAATTGAAAGTTGTCATAGAATGGATACCTCGATTTAATATTTTGTACCTGTCATAAAGATATCTTATGATAAGTATATCTATTATCAGTATATAATAATAGGTACAAAAAACGTAGAACTAAATAAGTGTACCTATTCACTTTTATATATATATATATATTTATTATTCTTGTTTTCTTATACTTATCTTCTAATAAATACCAAAAAAGGTTCTTACAAGTTATCGCAGGTTCTAAAGAATTTGACCCAACAGTGATTCTTAATAAAAACAAAACGGAAAGTTTTGTTTTTGAGATTTTTTGAGAATAATTCAATATTAATATTTATATCTATAAAATATTTATATCTATAAAATATTTATATCTATAATAAATACGTAATGTAATAAAATTACATGAATTTTTCCTAATTTAGGATAAAAATGAACTCTTTTATCCTATTGATAGAGCCTTCCCAATTACTAATCATCCATTATGATTACTAATCATGCATTCATTATATAGGTAGAAATAAAATGGATTTGTAGGAAATAAGAAAAGAGTGATTATCAACAACTTATGATCCGTTATACAATTGTATCTTATCTTATAACCTCGAGTAAAACTCCATGCTTATTATTTTTGATTTTCACTTTGATTACTATAAAGATTTTCACTTTGATTACTATAAAACTAAATAAAATTGAAACTAAATACTTGTAAACTTCAAATAAAAAAACTGAATTAAATGATCTACTTGATTAAATTTTGATTCAAAGGACAGAAACCGTGAAGCTGAAATAACTCACTCAGAACACCCTTTAAAAGATTACGCGGTACGATTGGGTCGAATAAGCCCTTATGGAATAAATACTCAGCTTCTTGTGACCCATCAGGTACTGTCTTATTCAATGTTTGTTCAATTACTCTTTTACCTGCAAATGCAATGTAAGCATTAGGTTCGGCAATAATGATATCTCCTAACATACCAAAACTGGCAGTCACCCCGCCGGTTGTAGGAGATGTAAGGATTGATACGTAGAATAACTTTTTATTTGATTGATAATTATATAAAGCTGAAGATATTTTAGCCATCTGCATCAAGCTCAAACTTCCTTCTTGCATGCGGGCTCCCCCCGAAGCACACACTATAATAAGGGGTAGAGATCTATTAGTAGCATATTCAATCAAACGGGTGATTTTCTCGCCTACTACGGATCCCATACTGCCCCCCATAAACTGAAAATCCATAATCCCAATTGCTATGGAAATACCGTTTAATTGACCTATGCCTGTTTGAACAGCCTCAGTTAACCCTGTCTTTTTTTGATAAGAATCAATACGATCTTTATAAGGCTCCTGCTCCGAATGAAATTCAATGGGGTCCACCGAAACCATGTCCTCATCCATAGCATCCCAAGTGCCTGGATCAATCAAAAGTTCGATTCTTTCTGAACTACTCATTTTCAAATGATATCCACATTGTTCACAAATATTCCGTTTTAACCTAAAAAATTTCTTATAATTTAATCCATAACAATTTTCGCATTGAACCCACAAATTCCTGTATTTTTTACTTATATCGAGATCGCTTCCACTTGCGCTAGTTTGTATACTGAAACTATCACTGTCAATACTATTTACGCTTTCACTACAAATATAACTATAAATGTAACTCTTACTGTAATTGTCACTACCGCTTGAAATGTAACTATCAATATGGATTTCAGAACGAAGATAACTCTCAATGCAACTAGTAATGGGATTATTCCAACTATATTGATGAGTATCATACATGTAACGATTGTAGTACTGATTGTCACTCT